AAAGTGTATAAGAAGGGTTGCATTTATTAAACACGTACGCGGATGGCTATAATATCCGACTTCTCTTTTATTTTAGTACCTTCTATTCGGGCAGCCCCGGTCGTCCTTTATCAAACGAAAATCTATATTCAATGCAAAAATGAAGTAGAATTATTTTCTGATAATTTCCTATCGACAACATATCTAACTAATAGATATCTGTAATTTATGTTCTGGGGTTTACATAGACTCATATATTTTGTTATAATTGAAATTGAGAAGGATTTTTTGATAAAAAAAAATAAATACTGATTAGTTTTATCTCAATTTGTATTTTCTTATGTATGTCATTAGGAAAACACAATTTTGAGATTCAAATCTCCAGAAGCGTTCATAAATTCGAAGTAAGCATAAGCAGTCAATAGTTAATGGTTCCAATTTGTCGGCGGAAAATCCACATGTGATTTCTCAATAGAAAAGCGAGAGAATTTTTTTAGCATTGTGGATTTTGAGATACTCTAGAATGAATCGAAGGAATGGATCAAATCCAAAACAAAAAAAATGAAAAATTTCAAGTGCAATAAAAATTTAGTAATCCGAGAAGATTTTTGTATCATTTTGGCGGCATGGCCGAGTGGTAAGGCGGGGGACTGCAAATCCTTTTTCCCCAGTTCAAATCCGGGTGTCGCCTGATCAAACAAAAAACCCGAAATCTCTTCTTTTCTTCTGTTCTGCTGATATAACTCGGAGAATAATTCTCCGGTAGAAACAGAGGAAAGACTGTTGATATTTTGTTTGATTCTAAACATTTGGTCTGAGGTTTTTCGAAAATAAAAGATTGTGAATCCTCGTTCGCATCTAGGATTCAAGGAAATATTATAATCTATTCTATATATAATATATAGTAGGGAGCTTTTAAGACTTTATGATTCCCTTCTATTACTAAACTAAGGGACTGTCTAATGACTGGAGCTTGGATTAGATTGTAGGGCCTGCTAAGAAATATGATTCTATTTATAATTTTGGAAAGGGTTGGAAGTTGCGTTATATATGACGGACTCGCGAGATGAACGCTGGGGTATCCAATCAATATTAGATTCGATGGATAATCTTTTTTTTATAAAAAAAAGAAAGAATTTTTTTCGATAACCCCTAGCCAAGCACCCTACCCCTCAGAGATAATCGGGAAAGGGGGTATGGATTAGGGGAAATAGAGGTCTGTACTAGATAGTGATTTATCTTTTTTAGTGATTTCTCCCTTTCCATTTTTACTTACGAGGGTCAACAAAAAAATAGGCCTTATTATTCACATATTCCCATTCCCTTTGGATATTTTGCTTGTGTTTAATCTTTCCCGATTCGAAATCAGAATCAGATTGGTTTAGCAATAGTGTTCAGACAAAATCCCCTTTTTTTGACTCTGCACCGTTGATTCCACTATTATTAGTGAGGAATAATTCCTTTGTATTTATAGAGATAGGAGACATAATTTATATGGATATAGTAAGTCTCGCTTGGGCTGCTTTAATGGTAATCTTTACATTTTCCCTTTCACTCGTAGTGTGGGGAAGAAGTGGGCTCTAGAAGTACTACTAAATTGAGTTGAGGAATCAAACCGTATCACTTGTTTTATAGATCGTTCTGCAACGCGTTTTGAACTATTTAAAATTAAAATATCTGAATTTCGAATTTCATTGGAGTCAAATGGAGTAATCTATGATATGAATCATACTCTTTCAATCAAAGAGATATTTGAGCGATTCCCCTGTTTGTATTTCGAAAAGAAAGGGATTCAGATGATTAGAAATTTATTCTAACCTAAGATTCTTCCGAAATTTTCTATTTCAATCAATGGAATGGGCTCTTACCATCTTTATAGATGGATACTGAGGAAGACCGGACCCCTTATTTTTGTTTGATTGCTTTTCCTTTTTACTGTTCAAAGAACAAATGGTTTTGTTAAGTGTATACGAGCTTTCTATGAGAAATGATATGATATATAGTAGTTATCTAACGAGAGACTATGCAATAAAATAATAAGATCTTGCTTCGGACGAATCACATATTGGGCATTTAGCGCTTGGTTTCTAATCTTATAAAGGCGATTTATGCTTTATCGACTTTTTTCATATCATGGTTTGGGCATTAAAAATAAGTGAGGTTTCCTCTTCTTTATTAGGAAAAGGAATTAGAATCCTAAGATAATTCTTATCTTAGATTGATAGGAACAAATAGATGTAGCAAATAAATAGAATTGGGTGTTATGTCAATTCTATACAATATGTTATGTCAATTCCATACAATATATGGAATTAATAGAATATATTACATGATCATAATTTGTAGATTGATCTATAGAATCTATCTTTATTCTAGATTAAAACTTTATAGAATAAGAGATCGATAGTATGGTAGAAAGAAGGATTCATCTATTTCTTTCTTACCATACTATCAAATTAATAGAATACTGCCGATTAAAGTCCCCTCATTTCATTTAAGTTAAGACGCGAAATTGGAATCC